TATTGTCCTTTTCGTTCCGTGTTGATGTTGAACTAGAAACGTATTATTGTACGAAATTCTATGAAAATTAATTAATTATTAATAAGAGATAAAAAATATTTCTCTTTTCGATGAAAATTTGTACACGACATGGGAGAAACCTCTCTTTCTATTTATAATTGAAGAAGGGGTGCCATCATCTATAGTGAAGTGATACCCCGATTCCCACAATAGAATCATTTCTGACTTCCTCGTTATTAGTTAATGATCCTAGTGATTGGATCTATATGCTTAGCTTATTACGAGAGGAAATATTCAAATAATTATTCATCGAATGACTATTCATCTATTGTATTTTCATTCAAATAGGGGGGCAGGAAGGCTCTATGGAAAAATGGTGGTTCAATTCGATGTTGTCTAAGGAGGAGTTAGAACACAGGTGTGGGCTAAGTAAATCGCTAGAAGGTATTGGTCCCATTGAAAATACCAATGGGGGTGAGGGCCCTGTTATAAATAATAAGATTCATGTTTGGGTTGATAGTGACAGCTTTAATAATATTGATCATTTATTCGGTGTCAGCGACATTCGGAGTTTTTTTTCTGATGACACTTTTTTAGTTAGGGACAGTAATGGTGAAAATTATTCCATATTTTTTGATATTGAAAATAGGATTTTTGAGATTGAAGACGATCGTTCTTTTCTGAGTGAACCGGAAATTTTTTTTTCTATTTATCTAAATTCTATTTATCCGAATGATGGGTCTAAGAGTTACAATCACTACATACATGATACTCAATATAGTTGGAATAATCACATTACTAGTTGGATTGAGAATTCTCTTCGTTCTGAAATCAATATTGATAGTTACATTTCACGCGGCAGCGACAATTACAGTAAGAATTACATTTATAGTTACATTTGTAGTGAAGGCGTAAATAGTATTGACAGTGAGAGTTTAAGTATACAAACTAGCGCAAAAGGAAGTGGTTTCAATATTATAGGAAATTCTAAAGATCTCGATACAAGTCAAAAATATAGACATTTGTGGGTTCAATGCGAAAATTGTTATGGATTAAATTATAGGAAATTTTTTAGGTTAAAACTCAATATTTGTGAACAATGTGGATATCATTTGAAAATGAGTAGTTCAGAAAGAATCGAACTTTTGATTGATCCAGATACTTGGGATCCTATGGATGAGGACATGATTTCCGTGGACCCGATTGAATTTCATTCGGAGGAGGAGCCTTATAAAGATCGTATTGATTCTTATCAAAAAACGACAGGGTTAACTGAGGCTGTTCAAACAGGCATAGGTCAACTAAAGGGTATTCCCATAGCAATTGGGATTATGGATTTTCAGTTTATGGGGGGCAGTATGGGATCCGTAGTAGGCGAGAAAATCACCCGTTTGATTGAATATGCTACTAATAGATCTTTACCTCTTATTATAGTGTGTGCTTCCGGAGGAGCGCGTATGCAAGAAGGAAGTTTGAGCTTGATGCAAATGGCTAAAATTTCTTCAGCTTCATATAATTATCAATCAAATAAAAAATTATTCTACGTATCAATCCTTACATCTCCTACAACCGGTGGGGTGACCGCCAGTTTTGGTATGTTAGGAGATATCATTATTGCCGAACCTAATGCCTACATTGCATTTGCGGGTAAAAGAGTAATTGAACAAACATTGAATAAGACAGTACCAGATGGTTCACAAGAAGCTGAGTATTTATTCCATAAGGGCTTATTCGACCCAATCGTACCACGTAATCCTTTAAAAGGTATTCTGAGTGAGTTATTTCAGCTTCACGGTTTCTTTCCCTTGAATCAAAATTCAATCAAGTAGATCGTTTAATTCAGTTATTTTTTTCTTTGAGGTGAACAAAACAAGTATTTAGTTTCTATTTATAGTAATCAAAAAATTATAGTAAAAAAAAAAATAATAATAAGCATGGAGTTTTACTTGAGGTCATAAGATCTAATTGTATAAAGGCTCAGAAGTTGTTGATAATCACTTTTTCTTATTTCCTCCAGATCCATTTTATTTCTACCTATATTCATGATTAGTAATCAGGAAGACTCTATCAACAGGATGAAAGAGTTAATTCATACGCTAAATTATTAAAAAAATTATTGAATAATTCAAATGTAGAAATAGAGAATAGGAATCGTACATTTATTTTCTATATTCCCCAATAACTTAAATTTTTTACTAGGAATCTCTGTTGGATCAGATTCGTTAGAATCCTTTGATAACTTGTAATAAACTTTTTTGGTATTTATTAGAAGGTAAGTATAAGAGAACAATAAAAAAAAAATAGATAATATAAAGGTGAATAGGTACACTTATTTAGTTCTTCATTTCTTGTACCTACACCTATTATTATATACTGATAATAGATATACTTATCATAAGATATCTTTAAAACAGGTACAAATATTAAATTGAGGTATCCATTCTATGACAACTTTCAACTTACCCTCTTTTTTGGTGCCTTTAGTGGGTCTATTTTTACCGGCAATTGCAATCGTTTCTCTATTTTTTTTTGTTCAAAAAAACAAGATTGTCTAGATTTGATGGGGCCCAATCTCATCCATTTTTTTTTCAAGACTCGGCATCATAATACAGATATCTATTTATTTAGTGGAATAGGGTGTGGGTATTCTTCCGAACACAAATGAAAGGGCTATTATGCACCTGGAAACATGATATATGGATAACTGCATTATATCTATTTTAAAATGGGTCAGCCGATGTATGAAATGGAAAGTAAAAGTCTCTATATGTATGTAGATATCCATAGTGGGATCCTATGAAGGGGATCTTTTTTTTTATCTAACTGCTTCAATGAAATACTCCTAAAGGTTCACATCATAATATAAAAATAGTGCTAGTTGATGAGAGTTACTTCGGGAACAAAAAATAAAGTCAAATTCATTTTGGTTATTCTCTCAATTCCAATAAAATGAAACAACTGGGTCTAGTATGAACTGGCGATCAGAACGTATATGGATAGAACTTATAACGGGGTCTCGAAAAACAAGTAATTTCTGTTGGGCTTGTATCCTTTTTTTAGGTTCACTGGGATTCTTATTGGTTGGAACTTCTAGTTACCTTGGTAGGAATTTGATATCCTTATTTCCTTCTCAGCAAATACTTTTTTTTCCACAAGGGATCGTGATGTCTTTCTATGGGATCGCGGGTCTGTTCATTAGCTCCTATTTGTGGTGCACAATTTCGTGGAATGTAGGTAGTGGTTATGATAGATTCGATAGAAAAAAAGGAATAGTGTGTATTTTTCGTTGGGGATTCCCTGGAAGAAATCGTCGCATATTCCTTCGATTCCTTATGAAAGATATCCAGTCGGTTAGAATAGAGGTTAAAGAAGGTATTTTTCCTCGGCGTGTACTTTATATGGAAATCAGAGGCCAGGGCGCCGTTCCCTTGACTCGTACTGATGAGAATTTGACTCCACGAGAAATTGAACAAAAAGCTGCGGAATTGGCCTATTTTTTGCGCGTACCAATTGAAGTTTTTTGAAATGAATTGAAGAATGAATGCTTTCGCAGCATTGAGTAAGGACTTCATGAATTCTATTTGTTGTTATATAACAACTTAAGTTTTTTCAGGGTGCTAATTAGAGCAAAAGCGGACGTATATGGAACAACCAGAAAACAGAAAACAAAGTGGTTTTTGTCCAATATTTTGGAATTGATATGTTATATATAGATGGATCATATCTTGTAATTTAATTTTTTTGTCAATCGATGTTTTGTTTATTTTTATCCTTTCTTTTTTGATGATCAAAAGATTGGATAGTTTATAACTAGAATCATTCTATTTATCTCTTTTTTTGCTACTCGTTTTTGATTTCATCCTATCAATACAATATTTTCTTAAATTTCCCTCAACGATTCCCCGGCTACGGCTAGCCGCCGAAGTTTTTCGAAATAATTGATCTAAGGGAGTTCTTTTGCCCCGAAATCCGAAAAAAGATTCATTTGCTCATTCGGGCATTCATCGAGAGGGTGCAATTGCTTCGAATGAAGAAATAATAAAACAAAATATTGTTTCCGGATCCAAGGACTGACCAATTAATAAAAAAAAAAGGGGGGGGAAATAGGTCTATGGATTCAAGACCTTGTTATAGAACTCATGTTTCATGGAAATATCGGATTGGATAGAATCGAGGAATGGAGTGGTTTCATTAACAATTCAAAGATTAAAAATGCCAAAAAAGAAAGCATTCAACCCCCTTCTATATCTTACATCTATAGTCTTTTTGCCCTGGTGGATTTCTCTCTCATTTAATAAAAGTATGGAATCTTTGGTTACTAATTGGTGGAATGCCGGGCAATCCGAAATTTTTTTGAATGAGATTCAAGAAAAGAACGTTCTAGAAAAATTCATAGAATTAGAAGAACTCTTCCTTTTGGACGAAATGATAAAGGAGTACCCGGATACACATATACAAATACAAAAGTTTCGTATAGGAATACACAAAGAAACTATACAATTGGTCAAGATGTACAATGAGGGTCATATCCATACCATTTTACACTTTTCGACAAATCTAATAAGTTTCGCTATTCTAAGTGGTTATTCTATTCTGGGTAATGAAGAACTTGTTATTATTAATTCTTGGGTTCGGGAATTTATCTATAACTTAAGCGACACAATAAAAGCTTTTTCTATTCTTTTATTAACTGATTTATGTATCGGATTCCACTCGCCTCACGGCTGGGAACTAATTATTAGTTCTGTTTACAAGGATTTTGGATTTTCTCATAATAATCAAATTATATCTGGTCTTGTTTCCACCTTTCCAGTCATTCTAGATACAATTATAAAATATTGGATCTTCCGTTATTTAAATCGTGTATCTCCGTCACTTGTAGTGATTTATCATTCAATGAATGACTAAAGAATGATCCACTGATATGAATCTAATCATAATGTTTTTTACTTCGTACATAAACAAACCATTTTTAATCTTACTCGTTCTTTTTGTTTCTA